CCAAAAAGTTACAAGGTAACATTTCCATTTATTCATAAAAAGAGACGTCCCCTTTGAAGCCAAAATGGATTTTCTTTGATACCTAACATAATGCATGCAAGATTCCTTCACCAACCATGGGTTCGTCTGAAAATAGTTAACCTTAACAAAGACGTTCACAAGACGTTTTATTTTTACATAGAAATAGATTCGTTCAAGAAGAACTTCACAAGATGTTGATCGTAAATGAGAAGATTGGTTACGTAGAAAGACGAAAATGGATTCGTATTCACATACATAAGAATTATATAAGAATAAGAATAATCTGCGATTTTTTTTTGAAAAAGAGGAACTGACCCTCTTTGGATTAATAAAACTATTCCAATTACAATGCTCGTTGAGAAAGAATCGTAATAAATGCAAAGAATAGGCATCTTTTACCCAATAGCGAAGAATTTGAACCAAGATTTCCACATGGACAGGATGGGGGATGAATATATCTAACACAAAAGTGAAATGTGAAAAATTGTCCTCTAAAAAGGGAAATATTGAATGAATTGATCGTAAATTCTGAGATTTTACTATCTTTTTCTTTTTGCCTTCTAGAGAAAATATTAATCGTAGAGAAAATGGAATTTCCACAATAAATCCCAACCCCTCTGATATGATTTGAGAATACAAATTATTGTTGCGTCCCAAAAAGGAATTTTGATTAGAATCATTAGGAGAAATAATCAAATAACTCTGTTGATACATTCGAGTAATTAACCGTTTCACAATCAGTAAACTGGATTTATTGTCATAACCCGGATTTGCCGAAAAGATGGATCTATTGAAACCATGATCATGAGCAAATGCATAAATATACTCCTGAAGGATAAGTGGATATAGGAAGTCATGTTGTTGAAATCTCTCTAACTGTAAATATCTTTTGATTTCCTCCATTTGAATTTCAATTTGAGCCAAAGGGTAGAAAATTTTGAGGGTTAACAAATAAGACATAGTGCAATACAGTCAAAACAGGGTATTCTAGTAAGAATAGATACCCCGGAGACAAGTAAACTTATCAACAGATTCTCTACCCTCTCTTTTTTCCATTTCATTTAATTCGTCTATGTTATAGGATAACAAGATGGTTAGAAATCCTTTATCTTTTAAACCTAATTGCTCTTTTGATTTCGGAAAAAACTTTCTTTATCAATGTACTTCTTCTTTTACACACACCTCGATTCCATAATAAGAATATAAATAGTTAGGATTCATTAAAAAAATATAGAATCCCCTCATGGGGAGAAGTCCTTCCCGTATCAGGTACTAATCTATTTTTAACGTCTAATTAGATCGGGAACTTATTCAAAGTTAGAACATAAGCTGGTTCCTTTTTCTTTCTGATAATTAATTGAAGCCATAAGGCCCTATCCATTTATTCATTCGACCAAACTCGTTCCGTTCCAAGAATTCGAACAAGGTTTTGTACCAATCCGATAAGAATGAAATATCCTCAGAACTCTCCATTGATACGACATGCTTTTTTTTCCATTCATTCCCTTTCAGGATCAGTCGGGGTCTTCCAAACTTTACCAATGGTATGGACGAATTCTTCACTTCATCCAAATGTGTAAAAGATTCTAGCCGCACTTAAAAGCCGAGTACTCTACCGTTGAGTTAGCAACCCGAAGAAAATATAGATTAAACATAATCTCAACAAAGGGTATATAGATACAATCAAAATCAATGAAATGAAATTTCAATAAAATAAAAAGAAAAGAGATTATACGGGCTAATCAAATCATTGAGCTAACAAAACAGATTTTCTAATGGATTCGAAACATAAAAATGAATTGATTAGATCAACATACAAGAAATTCTCAGATAAAAGAAAAACAGAATTACCAAATGAGTTTAAAGTAAAAAAACCTATGGACAGAAAAAAATAAACCCACTTCACTTATCACCATGAATTATATTTGTTCGATACACTGTTGTCAATATTCTAAATTTTGAGAAAAGAATATAGTGGAAAAAAACAAAAGAGATTGCTATTAAAATCTTTTTTGAAATTCAAATAACTTCAATGCAATAATATTCAAAATTGTCTTGGATTGGCACTACATACCTAATCCACAGAGATACAAAAAGTAGAAATGGAATAATAAATAAGGAAGAATTAAAAAAATACGGATTTTTTAGTCCATACTGTATTTCATCAATCTAAGTGGAATAAGCAGGCTTGATTCCTTATTGGTTAGTCAAATTGTAATGAAAATCACACAATTGAATGAAATGCCCGAATTTTTTGATTTTTTAATCAATAAACTAACGTTTTGTCGTTCTAGACCACCACCATTGGATTCGACGGAAGGAATGAAAAATAGATACGAATCGAGCAGGAAGGGGGGGGATCAAAAAAACTAGTAAAGAAAAATTATACAAAGTTATATATAAGTCGCTACCCCCCCTTGGTATTTCTTTAAATTTAATTGAATTTTGTTTAATTAGACGTAAGTTCTTTAAAAACTTCTGCTTTCTTTAAAAGATTCTGAACAGTTCCTGTAGGTTGAGCACCCCTTTCAAGGAAGTATAGAATAGCAGGAACATTTAAATAAGTTTTATTCTTCATTGGATCATAAAACCCCACTTTTCTAAGATCTTTTCCTTCTCTTCGGGATCGAACATCAATTGCAACGATTCGATAGACGGCTCATTGGGATAGATATAGATGAACAATACCCCCCCTAGAACCGTATAGGAAGTTTTATCCTCGTACGGCTCGAGAAAAAATGATTTGATTGGAATCAACCTAGAAAATCAATTAGACTTTAATTTCATTCGTTTTTTGGCCTTCCTGAAAATTTTAAAGAAACCATTCGTACTCATAACTCAAGTTGAATAACTCTCAAATAGCTCAAAAGGAAATTCTTCTCTTTAGTCAATACTCAATTTCATTTATTGAGTTGTCTTTACCCGCTTTTTTTGTCTCGTTTAAAATTAGATTTGGATGATCCAGTTATTGAGACTATCGAGACAATTAAAATGGGTTTACTTGTTCTTGGATCCTTTAATCTTTATTTTAAATCATTGGGTTTAGACATTACTTCGGTTCTTCTTAATACTTTCAAAATGGCAGCAACATACCCTTTGTTTTTAAATTGGATTGGATCCTTTTTATATCTATATTATTATTATATATAGAAGATACGTTTACGAAGTTGTTCCAATTGATTGATTGGCATTAACCCTAGATCCTTGCCCCCCAGAAAGGAATTAATCCTTTCGACTCGAGCTCCATCGTAGACAATTTACAACCCAACAAAAAAACAAAGGATTCGGGTGTAATAAAACAAACAATGTCGAGACAAGAGCATCTTCATTCCTCGATAAATCGAAAATAAGATGGTGGGTCTAAAAATCCACAACGGATCGTGTCCTTCAAGTCGCACGTTGCTTTCTACCACATCGTTTCAAACGAAGTTTTACCATCACATTCCTCTAATTTGGAACCAGTATGGAATTGATTCAATTATGGAATCATGAATAGTCATTGGTTCAGTTGTACATAAACATCGTAATCTAGACTTTTGATTTTCTTATTTTAAAATAAGAATATGATGTGATATCTATATGTGGAACGATTTTTATGAAAAAGTATTAGCAAGACAAGATCTTTAACATCCATAAATCTATTTTAACATACATAAAAAGTATCTATATAATACAAAATAATAGAAAGTAGAAAGAAGATATAATTATAACTATATATATAAACGAATAATTTATTGACTCTGCATCTTCAAGTGACTAATATAGGATAGATTATGCTATTTCCTACTTTTTCAATACCAAAGATTCAACTGACAAGAAATCATTAATAAAGTATTTATAAAAAAATATCTATAATTGAAAAAGTTTCCTATTTAGAAATACTATCTTCTTTGAAGGAAATTCGCGAATAAACAGCATGTTTAATCCGATAAGTCTTTCCTTGACTCATCACTGATTAAAAATAGATAAATAGATCAAAGATAAAGAAGAAATAATCCAATTTTTTTTCGCAAGTGGATCAAAAAATGATATTAAGTAAAGATTTGAATCTTTATTCTTTTCATCTGATTACGAAAACAAAAATATAAAAATTATTTGCATTGAAATAGAACGATACATACATACCATATAAGCTAAATATTTCCTCATTTTAGATGTTTATATTTATTTTGTTTAACATAGGGATAGGGTTGAGTAATATTTCAATAATCAAATCTTGTCATAAAGTGAATAAAAGGAATAGGATAAATCATCCCTGCCTCAATCGTTCCATAGATTTCCAATTTTTCATTAGAGTCAACCGCGAAATACCTAAAAAAATGAAATAGAAAAAAATACATTGGCTCCATAACATAAAAAAATATGTTCTAAAACATATGTTATGGAACTTGATCATTTGTTAATGAGATTCGAACAGATATTTAAATTAATACTGATTTACTCCTGACCACTCCATTATCTATAGCAATAATAGGAATACTATAGCAATAGCATAAAAATCCTTTGGGACGAAAGGATTCGAACCTCCGAATAGCGGGACCAAAACCCGTTGCCTTACCACTTGGCCACGCCCCATTTCAATTTATAATCTAAACTAAGAAACAATAAAATTATTATTGGTTGTTTGTCAACTCCAGCCCAAATATCTATATCTAGAGAATAAACGGGTAGTAGGATGTTGATACATATAGATATAGACTTCAACTAAATTTATTGATCATTACATAGAATTCAATTAAGATATTGTATGAAAGTATGATTTCTTCTATTCTCCTTTAAGTTGAGAATTGGAGGATTTTGTGATTGGGTGGCTTCAAAAAGAAGAAGGATTTTTTGTCTACCGTAATTGACTTTCTTCCTTTTTCCTTATATCAAAAACCCAACCAAAATGTAATTATCTCCAAGAACACAAAAATGTCTGTTATGCTTAATATCATTAGTTTAATCTGTATTTGTATTAATTCTTCCCTTTCTTCGAG